TACCGACGTGTACCATGCACCCGAATTTCAATATAGTAATGTCCGGCTCTTACCAAAAACAAGTCATTTATGGATATTATCAGGAGGTTCGTGCAGATCCGGTGTAGTTTCTTTTTCACTCCACAAGGATCAAGATCAACTGAACATCCATTCTCATTCTGTCGAACGAAGATATATTTCTAGCCTCTCAGTGAATAATGATCAAGTGAGACACCAATTAGTTAGGTCAGATTTTTCTGATAAAAAAGAAGATGATATTTTTGATTATTCGGGATTTAATCGAATCATAGGTATTGGTCATTGTAATCTCATACATCCTGCAATTCTCCACAAGAATTCTGATTTATTGGCAAAAAGGCGAAGAAATCAATTTTGCATTCCGTTCCAATCCATTCAAGAACAAGAGAAAGAACTAATGCCCCATTCAGGTATCTCGATTGAAATACCCATAAAGGGCATTTTCCGTAAAAATGGTATTCTTGCTTATTTTGATGATCCTCGATACAGAAGAAAGAATTCAGGAATTACTAAATATGGGACTATAGGGGCGCATTCAATCGTCAAAAAAGAGGGCTTGATTGAGTATCGAGGAGTCAAAAAAATTAAGCCAAAATTTCAAATGAAAATTGATCGCTTTTTTTTCATTCCCGAGGAAGTGCATATTTTACCCGAATCTTCTTACGTAATGGTACGGAATAATAGTATCATTGGAGTAGATACCCGAATCGCTTTAAATAGAAGAAGCCAAGTGGGCGGATTGGTCCGAGTGGAGAAAAAAAAAAAAAAGATTGAACTCCAAATTTTTTCTGGGGATATCCATTTTCCTGGGGAAACGGATAAGATATCCCGACACAGTGGCATCTTGATACCGCCGGAAACGGGAAAAAAAGAACTTAAGGAATCCACCCGGGAATCAAAAAAATTGAAAAAATGGATCTATGTCCAACGGATCACACCTACCAAGAAAAAGCATTTTGTTTTGGTTCGACCCGTAGTCACATATGAAATAGCGAACGGTATCAATTTAGCAACACTCTTCCCCCAGGATCTGCTGCGGGAAAAGGATAATATGCACCTTCGAGTTGTCAATTATATCCTTTATGGAAAGGGCAAACCCTTTCGGGGTATTTCTGACACAAGTATTCAATTAGTTCGAACTTGTTTAGTCTTGAATTGGGACCAAGACAAAAAAAGTTCTTCCGTCGAAGAGGTCTGTGCTTCCTTTGTTGAAGTAAGTACAAATGGTATGATTCGAGATTTCCTAAGAATCGACTTAGTGCAATCCCATATTTTGTATATCAGAAAAAGGAATGCTCCGTCAAGTCCAGAATTGATCTCTGATAATGGTCCAGATCGCACCAATAGAAATCCTTTTTACTCCATTTATTTCAAGGCAAGGGTTCAACAATCACTTAGACAAAATCAAGGAACTATTCATACCTTGTTGAATAGAAATAAGGAATGCCAATCTTTGATAATTTTGTCATCATCTAATTGTTTTCGAATGGGTCCATTCAACGATATCAAATATCATAATGTGATAAAGCAATCAATTCACATTCAAAAAGATCCTCTAATTCCAATTAGGAATTCGTTGGGACCCTTAGGAACAGTCCTTCAAATTGCGAATTTTTATTCATTTTACTATTTAATACCTTATAATCCGATTTCGGTAACTAACTATTTGAAACTTGATAATTTAAAACAGACTTTTCAAGTACGTAAATTTTATTTAATGGATGAAAACGAGAAAATTTATAATCCTGATCCAGACAGTAAGATTGTTTTGAATCCATTTAATTTGAATTGGGATTTTATCCATCATAATTATTGTGAGGAAACGTCCACAATAATGAGTCTTGGGCAGTTTATTTGTGAAAATATATGTATAGCCACAAATGGACCACACCTCAAATCAGGTCAAGTTTTAATTGTTCAAGCTGGCTCTGTAGTAATAAGATCAGCTAAGCCTTATTTGGCTACTCCAGGAGCAACTGTTCATGGGCATTATGGAGAAATCCTTTATGAAGGAGATACATTAATTACATTTATATATGAAAAATCAAGATCTGGTGATATAACGCAGGGTCTTCCAAAAGTAGAACAAGTGTTAGAAGTGCGTTCGATTGATTCAATATCGATGAACCTAGAAAAAAGAGTTGAGGGTTGGAACGCGCGTATAACAAGAATTCTTGGGATTCCTTGGGGATTCTTAATTGGTGCTGAGCTAACTATAGTGCAAAGTCGTATCTCTTTGGTTAATAAGATCCAAAAGGTTTATCGATCCCAGGGGGTCAAAATCCATAATAGACATATCGAAATTATTGTACGTCAAATAACATCAAAAGTGTTGGTTTCAGAAGATGGAATGTCTAATATTTTTTTACCCGGCGAACTTATTGGATTGTTACGAGCGGAGCGAACGGGGCGTGCTTTGGAAGAAGCGATCTGTTATCGAGCTATATTATTGGGAATAACGAGAGCATCTCTGAATACTCAAAGTTTTATATCTGAAGCAAGTTTTCAAGAAACCGCTCGGGTTTTAGCAAAAGCAGCTCTCCGGGGTCGTATCGACTGGTTGAAAGGCCTGAAAGAGAACGTTGTTCTAGGGGGGATGATACCCGTTGGTACCGGATTCAAAGCATTAGTGCACTGTTCACGGCAGCATAACAATATTCTTTTGAAAACAAAAAAAAGAATTTATTCGGGGGGGGGGGTGATAGATATTTTCTTACACCACAGAGAATTATTAGACTTTTGCATTTCAAAGACTTTACATGATACATCAGAACAATCATTTAGAAGATTTAATGAGTCCTAAGGAGCGGATTCTCTTAACTATTTTTGATCCTTTGATTTCTTAATAGTAAGAAAAGAAAGATAATAACGAATAGAAAGTAATGAATGGCCTGGATTGTGTATCAATGGCCAATCTCTGGTAGAAGAGAAGGTTCCATTGGAACAATTATTTATTTCAGGGCACCTCGTCTCTTTTTTTTATCAAATCTTTTTTTGATAAAAAAAAAGAGGAAGTATGGGGAGAAATGGCAAGAAGATAGTGGAATATCAATTTTGAAGAGATGATGGAAGCAGGAATTCCTTTTGGTCATGGTACTAGGAAATGGAATCCTAGAATGTCACCTTATATCTCAGCAAAACATAAAGGTATTCATATTACAAATCTGACAAGAACTGCTCGTTTTTTATCAGAAGCTTGTTATAAAGCAGCGGATTTAGTAGCACGAGCTGCAATAAGAACCCGGTGTCATTATATGTCATTATATTCTATTAATAAAAAAAAAAGGCTCGGTGGTATGTTAACGAATCGGTCCACTACAGAAACGAGACTTCATAAGTTCAGGGATTTGAGAGCGGAACAAAAGACGGGGAGACTCAACCGTCTTCCAAAAAGAGATGCAGCTATCCTGAAGAGACAATTATCACGCTTGCAAACGTATCCGGGCGGGATTCAATATATGACGGGGGTACCGGATATTGTAATCATCGTTGATCAGCAAGAAGAATATACGGCTCTTCGAGAATGTATCGCTTTTGGAATTCCAACAATTTGTTTAATCGATACAAATTGTGACCCCGATCTCGCAGATATTTCGATTCCAGCAAACGGCTATAGCTTCAATCCGATTAATTCTTAATAAATTTGTATTTGCAATTTGTGAGGGTCGTTCTAGCTATATACGAAATCCTTGATTAATAATAAGATAAATAAATTTTTTTGGTAACTACATGGATTTTTGGATTTTGGAATCGGTTACTCTTCTTGAATCGCATAAAAGAAAAGAAATTCAAAAAAACTGTGGATATTGTGTGATTAGCGGGTATTCAAAACGGATAATTCTAATTAAAGTATACAAGTCGAAAGGGAGAGGGTTGAATCAAAATAATTCTTTTTAAAGTTCTATTTCTGTTAGAGGGCAATATGAATGTTATATCATGTTCCAGTAACACACTAAAAGGGTTATACGATATATCCGGTGTGGAAGTAGGCCAACATTTCTATTGGCAAATAGGAGGTTTACAAGTCCATGCCCAAGTACTTATTACTTCTTGGGTTGTAATTGCTATCTTATTAGGTTCAGCCCTTATAGCTGTTCGGAATCCACAAACTATTCCGACTGCCGGTCAAAATTTCTTCGAATATGTCCTTGAATTTATTCGAGACGTGAGCAAAACTCAGATTGGAGAAGAATATGGTCCATGGGTTCCCTTTATTGGAACTATGTTTCTATTTATTTTTGTTTCGAATTGGTCCGGTGCTCTTTTACCTTGGAAAATAATACAGTTACCCCATGGGGAGTTAGCTGCACCTACGAATGATATCAATACTACCGTCGCTTTAGCCTTGCTCACGTCAGTAGCATATTTCTATGCAGGTCTTTCTAAAAAGGGATTAGGTTATTTCAGTAAATACATTCAACCGACTCCAATTCTTTTACCCATTAACATTTTAGAAGATTTCACAAAACCTTTATCACTTAGCTTTCGACTTTTCGGGAATATATTAGCTGATGAATTAGTAGTTGTTGTTCTTGTTTCTTTAGTACCTTTAGTGGTTCCTATACCTGTGATGTTCCTTGGATTATTTACAAGCGGTATTCAAGCTCTTATTTTTGCAACTTTAGCGGCGGCTTATATAGGCGAATCTATGGAGGGCCATCATTGACTAGTTTTCGAAATAGTCTCTTTTTTTTTTTAGCTTAGAATAACGCAGTGTATGCGTAACTAAAGATAATCCACTTAGGAAACATCAATATACAAATAGAAATAGACAAATACGGGATATACGACCAAGAGTCATAGAAAAAAAATTCAGATATTGGGGAATTGTAAAAAAGGAAAGAGATCAAAAAGATCTTTTTCCTAAAATTCATGTTTGGCTTTATTATATCATACTCCTGCCAATGAATATTATCGTTCTATTGTTTTGTTCATTCAATTCAAATATAAGGAGTCATTATTTGAATAAAAATTCTTAATATAAAAATTCTTATAGTATCGTATCACAATTTACACGGTGTGTGATTAAAAAAAAAAGAAAAAGAAAGATGCTTTCTAGAATGATTCCCATTTCAGTTGATTTTATTCAATTCAACGATTGACCGAAAGAAAATATTAATAAATAAATAATTAAAGTGAATGACCTTACCGGAATAAAATACTTATGTTTATTTCTATGCAATGATTCGCCAAACGAGATTCATAAAAAATGGGTTGATTGGGAGAGGGGAACAGAATTTGGTATATGGGATCTAATGACTCTAAGCCAACTCTTGTGTATGGTTCCAAGAATGATTCTAGAATACGATTGACTTTAAGATACGAATAGCTTGAATCTAAGATATGAAGATATGAATAGTTGGTTTACGTTATGGAAGAAAGACATGTATATATGATATTAGATATTGATAGTTATATATCAACTAAAGATATATCTAATCCGCCCTACTATTGTGAGCTTAGATAGAGATTCCAATAGAGATTCTTCGGTTTCGTCTTTGCCTGTGAATTGAATGTGAATGAATAAAGCGATGAAATAAAGAAAACTAACGAACGAAGAATTAAAAAAGAGTTTGGAAAGAAGAAATGGAAGAACAAAAGTCGTATGGATTCACAAAAATCCTGTGGATCGGAACTAAAAAAGAGATATCGAAGTAGCTTTTATGGTTTAATACTAATATTATTATTACTTCAATTCCGAGTTCTTAGTTATTTCGACTGGATGAATCTTAGCGATCGAATAATTAAGTCATAATTCATTGGACGATTGTATCATTAACTATTTCTTTATTTTAGTGCGAGGAACTTATCATGAATCCACTGATTTCTGCCGCTTCTGTTATTGCCGCTGGGTTGGCCGTCGGGCTTGCTTCTATTGGACCTGGAGTAGGTCAAGGTACTGCTGCGGGTCAAGCTGTAGAAGGTATCGCGAGACAACCCGAGGCGGAGGGAAAAATACGAGGTACTTTATTGCTTAGTCTGGCTTTTATGGAAGCTTTAACAATTTATGGACTGGTTGTAGCATTAGCGCTTTTATTTGCGAATCCCTTTGTTTAATCCTATAAATATGCAAATTCCGTATTTTTTTTTAGTCTATCTAAAAGAGGAGATAATATGAAAAATATAACCGATTCTTTCGTTTCCTTGGTTCGCTGGTCATTTGCCGGGAGTTTCGGGTTTAATACCGATATTTTAGCAACAAATCCAATAAATCTAAGTGTAGTCCTTGGTGTATTGATCTTTTTTGGAAAGGGAGTGCGTGCGAGTTGTTTATTTCAAGAATAGGCTGGATCCAACCAGCTGTACTTTTTTTCATTATAACTAGATAACTAGATCGAAAAAGGTGCACGATTCCGCGAATTACTTCTGAATCAATTTCAAATCATATTTAAGAACCATAGCATTTCGTGATTCATTGGTAAATCCACTTTGATTCTCTATCAACCAAACCAATAGTGTGGGGTCATTAACATGGTTAAAGCTAAACCAAACTGTTTGAAGTCCAGACGCAGCATGGTACTCTTTCTACTACTATATTAATATAGAATAGAAATGTTTGCAAAATGAATAATTGGAATTTGTTTTTTTTTCGATATAAAACACTCATGTCGATAAAATTATTTGAGCCTTTTCTTTTATTGGAATGCAAAATATTTGAAATATTTCAATCAACCGCTTTTTATGCTGAATCGGTGACCTGTGTATAATATAAAGTAAGAAGAATTCTTTGGATTTGACGAAAAAAAGAAACAACTTTGCTGACAATTCAATATTTTTGTTTTGTTCCGTCAGAAGAGTCCTCAAAATATTCTGGTCTTGGATTAGTGATTAGTCGCGACATCTTGGAATATGAATAGAGAAGAGAGGTAGAGGATAGGCTCATTACATTAAAAAAAAAGATATGGGAATTGCCCCCATACTTAAAAAGTTGAAGTAATTGAGTGTGAGAGCCAAATGAATCGAAAAATTCATGTTTGGTTCGGGAAGGGATCATGTAAGTTTTGAGATGAATGGAAAGATAATCTACTTTCATTAAGTGATTTATTAGATAATCGAAAACGGAAGATCCTGAATACTATTCGAAATTCAGAGGAACTGCAGGGGGGGGCCATTCAACGGCTGGAAAAAGCCCGGGCTCGCTTACGGAAAGTCGAAAGGGAAGCAGATCAATTTCGAGTGAATGGATACTCGGAGATAGAACGAGAAAAATTGAATTTGATTAAGTCAACTTATAAGACTTTGGAAGAATTAGAAAATTACAAAAATGAAACCATTCGTTTTGACCACCAAAGGGCGGTTCAGCAAGTCCGACAACAGGTTTTCCAACAAGTTTTAAAAGGAGCTCGAGGCACTCTGAATAGTTCTTTGAACAAGGAGTTACATTTACGTACCATTAGTGAGAATATTGACACGTTTGAGGCGATGGCAGAAATAACTGATTAGTCCTTTTCCTGTAGGCATTGTTTTTTTTCTTTAACTAAA